TGGCACTCCCCATACTTAGATGGTCCGGGCCTTTGAGCTCCATGCAAATTCGCCTTTCAAAGTTGCAAAACACAATCCCTAGCGTAACAATCCACTTGATGCATTTTTTTGGACTAATGAGTATAGGACGTAATTAGAGGTGGTGGGCGCCTATATACATACCACTTCAAACGGTGTTTGTTTGGTTGCCGAATGATAAGTGGTACAATACCACTATTCTGCCCATGGTAACCAACGTACCCATTCCCTTGGTCTATCGCTTGTAAAGCATCCCAGGTAGTTCTCTAAGCACCGGTTAACCACCTCCCTCACAGTTTGCATGAGATTCCACTTATTCTATGTCATTTTAAGCCTTAGGTAGTTTTTCCTCCAGCAGTTCTGTTCTTGGTCTGATAGTCTTGTTAACGCTTTCTAATCTACTTTCTTTCTTGTACAGATCTTCCTTGCCTTTCCTTCCTCGTCCAGTGACGGATTTGCTCCCTCTTTCAGCATGTGATATCTGCTAAAGGCTTCGTCTTTAGTAAGAAGAGTACTGCCTAAAGCAATGTGAGTTAAAGTGTCTATATGGGAACCGGCCGTAAACTCCTTTTCTGGTGTAGATCCCCTTCCTTATGAATCAGTTCCCCGGGTACAAGGAATGAGTGCTCCTAATGTCTTTTCTCTGTTTCGGTGTAGATCGTCTCTTTGTCTATGGAGACCTTTTCAAGTCGTCCATTCTCTTCGGTATGGATTCAATCATCCCTCACGCGGGTGCAGGGAGTCCTGCTTGTGCTCTTTCTTTGTGGCATTATCAGGCTTAAAGGCCAGGCACTCCATATGTGTTTCGGTATTGATCTGAGCACTCGTGTAACTACTAATAAAGCTCGAGGGACCTTTCTTTCTGAGTTATTGGCTACCGGTTTGACTTCTCTTGGTCAGGTCTAAAGGTCTAAGGGGAAGCCCTTTTCTTACTCTTCAACTCCCGGTAATTTCTTCCTTTTTCTATCGAAAGAGAGTGAGTGCAAACCTTAACTTAAGGGGTCGTGAGCGAGCAATGAATCAGGCATCGGTCGTTCCAGCGGTAGAGTCCTTCGGATGTTGAATGGTCTGGTCAACTCGTTCCGTTCCTGTGTAGAAAGGAAGTAACCCGTGGGTATCTTCTATTGATTAACGAACTGGGAATCAGAGCTCGCTCTTCCTTTGCTTTGGATCTTCGGTAACTGGAGCATCCATGAAAGCGAGGTCTCTCCTGCAGCTTTGCCTTTTTTGCCACATACTAAGGGCCCCTCTCTTTTTCCTTATCGCCTTAGCCTAGTAATGAGGATGGCAGGAAAATCGGCATTTCGAAAACAATTAATAGAAGAAAGTTCCCATAATCTTCAGGAAGGACGAAAGCCTTTCTCTTTGGGGACCAGTGTGTGCTATAGTAATGTATGGCGCTCACTCTGGAAAGGCTTCAGCCTGTCTCCTTCTATACTATAGTTCGTCTGTAAGGCTTCATTCAGAAATGAAAGGGCCGCCTTTTCTGGGCGTAACCCCTGATTCACTGACTGGTCTTCCAGAGCGTCTCTTTCCTTGTATATCTTCGTAACCCATCATCTGGTCTTCGATGGCTCAAAGCGGGGTCTTGTGACCATGCCTTCCCGCTCCTTTTTCTGGTCGTTTTGGCCCCCTTGAAGGCATAGTCTTTCACCCGGGCGCAACCCTTCTTCTTTCCGAACTAAAAGGGGAGCGTTGGTTTGCTGTGTGGGTGGTAGGTCTTCCTTATTCAGTGGTCAGTGTTGGTAATGTTAGAGCGCCAAGCGCAGGAATGAAAGCGGTGCCCCTTCTATTAGACGTCGGACACTCTTATTGTAGAATGTTAGGACTGGGTTGGAGCCTGCAGGGACTTCTTTACATAGCCGAACGGGCCTTTCTCTCTTTCTCTAGTGAAAGCGTTCGTAGAGGCCTTCTTCTTTAGTGGCCAACCCGCGTAGATGGCTGGTTTAGTAATTTTTTTTTTCTCCTAGCTTCAAAGCGGTCTTCTTCTAATGACAGAGGCCTCCTATAATGGATCAAGTTGCTATATGGAAAAGCTTTGTTCTACCCCTTGTTATGGGTCTGAGGTCATCGGCCTCCATTTGCGTGGGTTTTGGAAAGCAGACTTTTGATCCTTCATTTTGAAGGTTGGGGACTGATTCTACTGTATAATATTAGGATCTTCCAGTGATAAAGAGGAGCCCTCGTGTCCCTTCCTGAATCAGGCGTCAGTCTTTCTCATGTTCGAGGTCCCTGCTTATCTGTCATGGCGTTCCTTGGCTAAGTCTGAAAGCCCATTTGTGTCAAGACTGGCCTACCATTCTTCCATCTCCGTGTCCCACGTAAGAGAAGGGTCGTCTCTCTCCTTGTGAGAATTCTTATAGGCTATTCAAGACCTTGTGCTGAAGTGGCGTAACTGGCTCATGGAGTCTTTTTTTCTTTCTCTTTAGTCAATCGTCTTCTTCGGTCATAGTAGGGCTAAGCCCAGAGGCTTCAACTGCAAGGCATCCCTAAGATTCTATCTTGAAAGGATTTTTTTTTTTCCTCTCGACAGAAGGGCTGTGGTTTCTAAGTCGAGGCATTTCATCATTCACTGGTAGTGAGAGCTGAGCTTCCCTTTGTTCTTTGGTCCCAGGGCAAACCCTACCTAAATCAATTCCCTTGCGCCAACTGGTAGGGCGTCCTGTGGAGATGTTGGACCAGTCCAATCGGTAAAGGTAGAATTCGTTTCCTCATTATCAGCCAAGCGGCTGGGAATGAAATGAGAGCGCCTCACTCGTTCTCTTTCTGTGATTCGGTCCTATTTGAGACTACTAAGGCACAAGTGAAGCTTCTGGAATGTCTTTCTTTCTCGTCAAACCGGCAGGAACCAAGCATTGATTTCATCCTGTCGAAAGATCGTCTTTTTGGTAAGGACTGGATCCTTGTTATATCGATCGTGCGAAGTTGGTATATCTCAATGCAATGCACGTGCCTGGAATGGGTGAAACTTCATCTGTGGTCTTCTAGTCGGTTTGTTAAAGGAGACTTAGCCACCTGGATTTGAGCCCCTTTGTCGTAGTTCTCCAGTAACTTCGGCAGTGGTAGTGAGTCAAGGGTCAACTCCTTCTTCTTCGTCCGGTTTACTCATAAGGTCCAAGGGCCTCTTTCTTTCCTATGTCTCTTTTTAAGAAGATCAAGATCAGACCGAGAGCCAAATCCAAAAGCTTAATTAAAAAGCAGTTGATCTTGATCCAATTCCCGATGCATAGGGCGAAATCTGGTTGAAGCCCCCAAATGAGAACCTATCGAACGGGAATTATTAGTAGTGCTGCTCGCTATAAATATCTTTTTGAGGACAGCGGACGTCAAAAATTTGTGTGAATTATGAATCTTCTTCGATGGTCTTTCTGAGAAGAAGAGCATATCCACCTTGAAGACCTTCTGGAAAGTCGCCTATGGAAAGAGCATACCCAACCAATATGAGCCTGTCCGAGACTTGCCATTCCCATGGAAGAAAGTTTCCCTGCGTATTGATTCATTACCGACTGAACGGAAAATGCTTGCTTCTATTCCCTCCCCGTTTTTTTTATAACTTACTTATAAGGGCGATGAACCGTGATTGTATAGCTGTACGGAATCCCCGGGGAGTGAAGGGATAGGTGAAAAAGGAGGGGGTGGAAGAACTAAGGAAAGTCATCCATAAGATTCCATACCTTTCTGGCTATACGGAAGGGCGGAATGGATCATCAGAGGGTGGAAATTGACTCCAATTGGAAGACTTGCTTTTCCATAGGGATTGCATGCCGGATTAATCACTTCACGGGAGAGAACACGAGGGATGAGCGACGATCGGCCTACCTAAGTTTTGACTAGTCATCATCGGTTTACCCGCTTGCTGAAACCACCCTCCATAGCCGATTTGATGGTTGGATAGCCACTCAACTCTTCACTAGACTTCCTGTATCCCACTCCCCTCTCTATCTCTCTCGACCCATTCACCGGAGTTGGGCTGGAATGCCTCCATTCCCATCTCTTTATGATCTCTGGGCCTTCCCGCTATGAGAGATTCCCGGCGCAGAAGCATATTAATATTAATGCAGAATACTAGAATATTCATTTCCCCTCTCCATATAGGGGTAGGAATCCCTAGAAGAGGATAGAAGGTCATTTTGTCATAAGTGGAAAAGCATGCGTGATAAGGATACTCCTCTATGCGAATGTTCTGGCTTTCAAAGGACGGGTAAGGGACGGGGAGGAGGAAGGGAGTTTCGGGAACAAAGCCCCCGGATTTGAAAGTTCAGCCCTACCCTAGTGTATAATCTCTTTTCCCTATCTAAGCTATATCAACATAGCCAACTAGAAAACTCATGCGCTTGTCAATTCATTCTTGGTGTAATACGTAAATGATTGGTGTCAGAATTTTTCACTGATCAGTCTCATCCGTGTAAGAATTAGGAATTCCTCTTCCAACTCGTCCCGGAATGGGCGTTATGGCAAAGAACAAGAAGAAAACAAAAGGAGGAATTTGTCCAATAGTAACAAATGGTGCCTCCACAGGTTGACATCCGATCCAACCTAGTAGTAAGCGATCCGCCAAAAGCAACCAAAAGATTCCTTGGTGAATAGGGCGAAAACTTGAACTACGCACATACATACTTTTAAAAAAAGGTAAAGCCAACAGACATATAAAAACTGGTGCTATTGCGGCTACACCTCCCGATTTGTCAGGTATACTACGAAGAATGGCATGGATCGGTAGGAAATACCATTCCGGCACAATATGAGGCGGGGTGGGCATCGGATTAGCAGGTATATAATTGTCGGGATGCCCCAAAACATTAGGAGCATAAAAAATCCAAATGGAAAAAAAGATAGCAAAAGCTACCCAACCTACTAGATCCTTTACATAAAAATAAGGGTAAAAAGAAATGTGATCCATCTCTGAATGTACACCCAATGGATTATTTGATCCATATTGATGCAATGCGGCCAGATGAAGAAGACTGGCGCCTACTAAAATAAAGGGGAGTAAATGATGAAGACTAAAAAAACGATTTAAGGTGGCATTGTCCACGGAGAAACCACCCCAAAGCCAAGTCACTATGGTATCTCCTACTACAGGTATGGCGCTAGCTAAGCTTGTAATTACTGTAGCTCCCCAAAAGCTCATCTGACCCCAAGGTGGTACGTATCCTGTAAAAGCTGTCACAATCATTAATAGGAAGATTAAAACTCCGAGACACCGAACAAATTCCCTAGGACTGCTATAACTCGCATGATATAGACCACGAAAAATATGAAGGTGAACCACAATGAGAAACATACTTGCCCCATTAGCATGCATATAACGGAGCAACCAGCCCCCTTCAACATCTCTCATAACGTGTTCTACGCTGTTGAAAGCTAGATCCACATGAGGTGTGTAATGCATAGCTAAAAAAACGCCAGTCACTATCTGAATGACTAAACAAATACCAGCTAACGAACCGAAGCCCCACCAATAACTAAGATTGCTCGGGGTTGGATAATCTATCAAATGTTGATTAAGTGTGGAGGATATAGGTTGTTTAAGAAGAGAGAATCGTTGGTTCCTTATAGTCATTTTTTTATCTTTCCTATCGTGACCACTCTGGTTCCCCCACATTGTTTTCGTTCTGGGGCCCTACTTCTAATAAATAATCCATTATTTATATATATATAGTACCCTTTCTTTCTTCCACCTCCGAAGGATGGAGGGGGTATACAGCGAAAGAAGCGAGCGTCGAAGGGGTCATCCTGGGTTACTGAAGAGTCGTCCGACTGCTCGGTGACCGAATCAGAGGGGTTTTTACCGCTTTCTCTTCTCTCCAGCACTCTCGGACTGATCATCTTACTGCAACAAAGCAAGCTTAGGAATGAATCTAATGGAAATTTAGGTCTCTGTCCGCTTGGAAGATTCTTCTTTCCTCTTCGGTGAAAGAGGGCAAAGGTGTGTGGGAGAAAGAAGTCTAAAAGGAGAGAAGATTTCGTCCACCAAGCGGGACAGAGTGCGACCCCTAAGCAATTGGAGGTTCTCGTCCATCTCTTGGGGGTCCATATCATCTGAAAACTTTTCCTGTTCGATTAGCATAGCTAAATTTGAATAGGATGACTCAGCGTCAGGAAAAGTAAAGTAAGTAAGCCCCCCCTTTTGCCTTGAAAGAATTTGGTTTCGCTGCGCCCTGAATCAATCAAAAAGCTTCTTTTTTTTTATTTAATTCATCCCATTTAATTTGGGCGAGAGGGAGGCTGTGAGTCACCTGGGCTACGGCCGGTTGGTTGATTCTCGAAATCACCTCTTGAGAAAAAAAAAGGCCCTCGGGTCCCGACCCAAAAATGAATAGGAAGCGGGGCGGGCGAGGGTCTTTCATTAAAGGGGGGAAAAGAGGGGTGGGGCTTTGTTCTGGGGGTGGGGCCGCCTTGCGCAGCTTTAGAAAGGAGAGAATTTCAGTTCAGAAAGTCACTCTCTCCAACCTTTTCTATCTATCCTTAGAAGTTGGGCGAGATAAAGTCAATATGATATTTGCGTTGGTTTTTCCAACGAAACTAAGCACTTTTTTTTCTTTATCATTCGGAAGGCTCAGTCCCACACTCTGACTTCAATGATGGGAACAACCTCCGCACTCCGGCGCTCCAATGAACAACAGTTCTCCGCCTGACTTTATTTAGAATAGTGGTCGATCCCTCGGGAGTTACATTCGTAACTTAATGTTATGTTCACGTTCACGCGGTGATCTTATATCCAAGAGTACTACCCTGTACGTAGTCTATGTCTGGGGAGCATACTTGACAGGAGATAGACACAGGCGGTAGAGAGGTCCCCCACTTCGATCCTGCCCCGTTAGCATCTCCGAT